TCTCCTTATCATTCAGGAAAGACAAAAAAATTTCAGGGTAGCAAACATTCTCGAGAATTTCTCTTAGATTCGAACCCATAGCTGATGATAGAACTAGAATAGATATTTTCTGTTTCCTACTCACACGAGCCCATATCCTTGCTTTTCGATCAATCTCTAATTCTAATCTTCCTCCCCAATCAGATATTATGGTGCCGGTATAGACCGAAATTCCGTTATGGTCCAATTCTGACCGGTAATAGATACCGGGGCTTTGCAATATTTGACTGATCACAATTCTGTATAGTCCATTTACTATAGAAGTTCCCAGGGAATTCATTAGAGGAATGTTTCCAATAAAAATTGTTTGTTCTTGCATATCCCTACGGGTTTTCCAAATTAATCCTGCGGATACGTATAATTCAGAAGAATATGTGAGTGATTCATAGACAGCATCTCTTTCTTTTATCAATGGTTCTACCAATTTATATGTTTCCACAAATAATTGAAATTCAATTTCTTGATCTGTATCTTCAATTTTTGGAAACTTAGAAAGTTCTTCTGTTAAGCCATGATCAATGAATCTACAAAACCCTTCAAATTGTATCTGATTAAACCCAGGTATTGTAGACATTCTCTCATTTCCACCCCCAAGCATTTTTTTTATTTCCCATTTATAAAAAAAATCCCATTACATTATTTGCTTATTCATCATCAAATGGATCGATTTAGCAATGATGGAATTTAGATTATGTTTACTGAATCACATGAAATTTTACCTAACTTGATAGGTGTAATAGATGTAATGCATCAAATACATATGAACGTAGGAATAAAGAGCCTTTGATACTTAAATTGGAATTTGCAACAACTACAAATGAAATACAAAGGAATTGGTAAATTCTATTTAGACTTATGGAGTTTTGTATAGAATATCTATATCAAAACAAAAGTGAGTCCATTTCTACCATTATTATGATATTCCAATCCGATTGGGTACTATAAATAGATTCGGGATTTGATCTGCAGAAACAATATACAATTTTTTTTGTATTTTTTTAACAACATGTAACTTTTTCGTAGATTCCACTGTTAAAAAAAAATTCGCATAGAAGAGAGATATTTTACCTATACCTATATTTTTTTTAGTAGAATTCGTAGAATCCGATTGAAGTATGTATGAAGACTTGTATTTATTAATATAATAAACATGTGCAGATATATATATAGTTATATATATCTCCTCCTTTATTACAGTTCTATGGGGGACACGTACTCTATCCAATTTTCTATTTAATGATAATGAAAAAAAAAAAATTGTAAAAATGGAATTCTGAACATTTCCTATAAACATCTTATATAGATAAGATACCCAATTAGATTTAGATAATTGTAATCATTTATGTTCTGGGGTTTACATATACTAATAATCGCTATTATAATTTTCATTAAGAAGGATTTTTTTATGGTTATGGAAACGAATCAATACGGATGGATTAGTAATGATTAGTTATGTATCAATTTTTATTTATTTAGGTAAGGTATCAATTTTTGGATTGTTTTCTTATATCATTAGGGAAACCTAATTTTCAATTTTAATCCAAGAATCATTTATGAATTCACAGTCAATAGTTAAAGTTAACGGTTCCCATTTGTCTCCTTAATTTTTGCTTTTGTGACTGAAAATCCACATTTTTTTTCAATAGAAAAAGAAAGTAAAGTTTTTCGGTTTTTAGTTTTAGATATTGTGTGTTGTAAGATACTATCAATCGAAGAGATAGAGCCAATCCAATATTTTGTATCGTTTTGGCGGCATGGCCGAGCGGTAAGGCGGGGGACTGCAAATCCCTTTTTCCCCAGTTCAAATCCGGGTGTCGCCTCATCAACAAACAAAAGAATGGAAATACTTTCTGCTATTTTGCTGATATAACTTTATCATTTTTTTTCCAGGAGAAGAAAAAAAAAAGCAAGCCTCTTTATATTTGCTTGATTCTAAGCATCGTTGGGGTTCTGTAAAATGCTATACATCCTTGCGTCTAGGTTTCGTTTCAAGAATTTAGTAGTTAGTAGAGTAATGAAAAATAATCGTTAAATCTTGATATGATAACCCTTCGACTCCGAATGTGGTGTCTACTGATTGGGTCTTGAATTAGGGAATCGAATTTCATTTTGAGTTACGGAAAGGAGGAAAATACTTTATATATGGACTCATGAAAGTATCTGAGTGCTCGAGCATTCAATCACTATTATATTGAATGGATAATTGGCTTTTTTTTATTTGAATCTTAAAAAAAGGAACTTCTTTCTTTTCGATAAGCTCTAGCATGTAATAGGTCATCCCATCTCCCGATTGTCTCTATGAAACAATCGGGAGACAGTAAAGATTAGATCAAATGAGAAAGGAATAATAGGGGTATGCGATAGATAGTGATCTATGTTGATTGACTATTTTTATACTCATTTTTTAATGTAATGAAATGCAGGACAACAAAAGAAAGACTAGGTCTTATTATTCCTACATGGTACTAACACTCCTTTGATACTTCCAAGAGTTTCTCTGCCTCTTTTATTTGTACTTAATTTTTTCGATTATACTAGAAATCATATAATAACTTGTTATAATTCGATTTTTTGGATTGTTTCATCAATGGTGTTGTGCCCGAATCTCTTTTTGACTATGCGCTAGTGATTCCACTATTATTAGTGAATAATAATTATTAGTGAGCAATTATGGAATAATTCTTTTATATTCATAGAGATAGGGGACATAATTCACATGGATATGGTAAGTCTCGCTTGGGCTGCTTTAATGGTAGTCTTTACATTTTCTCTTTCACTCGTAGTATGGGGAAGAAGTGGACTCTAGAAGTACTACTAATTGAAGAATCAAACTGTATCGATTGTTTTTGGTTTATTTTATAGATCATTCTGCAAAACTTTTTTTCTTTGATTTTTTTTGAACAGTAAAAAAAAAAAAAATAGTTCTGATTATAAGTTTTTAAGTGGATACATACTTTCGACACGAAAGAACATAGACATAGTGGTTGTCCAATGAGATACTCCGCATAATAATCTACTACTTCATAATAAGATAGTACCTCGGGGTAGCCACCCACATATTATGTGCTTACCACTTGTTTTATTTATTATTCTTAGTATTTTAGTTATTTTCAAAATAGGATTTCTGCTTGTTTTATCGAACTCATTTCATATCATGGTTCAAACGTTAAAGATGGGGTTTACTAATTCTTTTCGAAATCCGAAGATAAAAAGTTCCTACGGAACCGAACCCCTGGATCATCTGTCAATTGCTCAATCAATTACTTCTTTTGAATGCTAAAAAAAGGATTAGTGGCCTTTCGATTATTTCATTTCAGATTCATTGGAATCAACATGAATTATGAAGCAAAGAAATAGAATTGGGCCACGATGTATATTATATTAACATTACATATATGTAATTGATATGATATCTCTATATAAATAGAAAGATATATATTGTAGATTCATCTATATTCAAATTGATCTATATTCAACCTCTATTTTTAGAGAGTACAATTTTATACACTTCAATAACAATAAGAGATAGTATGGTAGAAGGATTCATATATTTCTTTCTACCATACTATCGGATCTCATAGAATACTTCTCTCGTAGAATACTGATAATTCTAGTCCGCCAATTTCATTTAAGACGCGAAATTGGAATCCTTGTCATTTTTCTTATCTTCAATCATTGATAAGAACAAAAAAGTCAAGATTAATTCAAATTAATCACTTTGACTGATTGTTTTTACGTATATTATAAGTAAAAAGGCGGTAGGAACTAGAATGAACAGTGCAGTAGCAATAAATGCGAGAATATTTACTTCCATAATCTCATCGTTTCATTTTTTATTCGCAATAACTCGGGATTTAATCCCATAGAGATGATAAATGTTTCGCTTGTAAATTCAATGGGCTGCATTGCATCTCGATGATATCGAATCGTATTAAAATATCATGAATAACAATATCGGAGCTATCAAATCGATTCATCGTCGAGAATTGAATAGTATAACATAGGAAGATCTTTTATCCATACCGAATTCAAACAAAATGGGATTCCTGATGCAATCAAGAATTTCTGTACTTTTTGTTTATTTCTAATTTTTTGCATTCTTTCTTTTCTATAATCTACTGCCCTCTTGTCCAATGCAATTATCTGATGAAGTCTCATCAGACTACCTTTACCCTCACATTGTTTATAAACAAACTCAAGCAAACAATAGCAGCGAAATTCAAAAAAGGAAAAGGAGGTAGGTTCGAACTAAACTCCTTCCTTTTTTTGTACTGATCAAATCTTCTTAAAAAAAAATAATTAAACTAAACTTAAACTTTCAAAAATTATTAATTCCCTCACTAAGAGAGATAGATGGGGATCCTTGTTTGTATTAATATCCTCTTTCCTTGAATTAGTAGTGGGACGTATATATCAAAAGTTAAGTGTGAAATTTGAATGAGATAGATTATTTCAAATTCAAATTAGTAATTGAATTTACTAATTGAGGTTACACAAAATCGGAGCCTGAACGTATATATTTTGCTTTAAGACGAAAAATTAGATCATAGTTTACTATGTACAATTTTTTTTGTATCGTCCAAATTCCCTTTGTGTATGTGCTTCCCGGAAACGTATAGTACTCTATTCCATTACAAAAATCGGGCGTAATCAACTCGACCCAGTACGGTATTCTTTCGAATCCGGACTACCAATAATTGCGGTAATTCACATATGGCACATATGGCTTTCTCCCATCAATCAATACTCGTTGAAGAAATGGAAATTTCCATATTTTTTTTTGATGAAAAATGTGGAAAAAAAATAAGAGAGATCCCGTTTGGAATAAAACGAAGTTATGTTATTTGTTCTCTCTTTCACAGGAAAGAAAGAGATGAATTGATGTATTTTTTTTTATTGGATTTGGATCCATCGGGACTGACGGGGCTCGAACCCGCAGCTTCCGCCTTGACAGGGCGGTG